AGAATAAGGGATGTGGAGATAAGCGGACTCGAACCGCTGACATCTGCCGTGCAAAGGCAGCGCTCTACCAGCTGAGCTATACCCCCAGCTGGGCTATCCTGGACTTGAACCAGGGACCTCACCCTTATCAGGGGTGTGCTCTAACCAACTGAGCTAATAGCCCTACCTTATTGGCAGGATATGGTTATGAAACCAGTCCAATTTTGGTCCTAATCGACCTAAAGATGGGTTTAACCCATTCTTGTTAAAGGAGGTCATCCAGCCGCACCTTCCGGTACGGCTACCTTGTTACGACTTCACCTCGGTCACTACTTTTACCTTCGGCATCTCCTTCCTTGCGGTTAGGATAACGACTTCGGGTACAAGCAGCTCCCATGGTGTGACGGGCGGTGTGTACAAGGCCCGGGAACGGATTCACCGCTGTGTAGCTGACCAGCGATTACTAGCGATTCCACCTTCATGCAGGCGAGTTGCAGCCTACAATCTGTACTTGGAGCAAGTTTCAAAGATTAGCTCGTCCTCACGGACTGGCAACTTATTGTCTTACCCATTGTAGGACGTGTGTAGCCCAGGGTGTAAGGGGCATGATGACTTGACGTCGTCCTCACCTTCCTCCGGTTTGTCACCGGCAGTCTTTTTAGACAAATGAACTAAAAATAAGGGTTGCGCTCGTTGCGGGACTTAACCCAACATCTCACGACACGAGCTGACGACAGCCATGCACCACCTGTAGAAGCGGAGTAAGGACCTCTTTTCAGAAGACCAACACTTCTATCAAACCCTGGTAAGGTTCTTCGCGTTGCATCGAATTAAACCACATCCTCCACCGCTTGTGCGGGCCCCCGTCAATTCCTTTGAGTTTCACTCTTGCGAGCGTACTTCCCAGGCGGGATACTTAACGCGTTAGCTAAGATACTGAACGGGTCGATACGTCCAACATCGAGTATCCATCGTTTACGGCTAGGACTACTGGGGTATCTAATCCCATTTGCTCCCCTAGCTTTCGTCTCTGAGTGTCAGTAATAGCCTAGTAGAGTGCCTTCGCCATCGGTGTTCTTTCCAATATCTACGCATTTCACCGCTCCACTGGAAATTCCCTCTACCCCTACTATACTCAAGTCTCCTAGTTTCCAATGCAGATTTGAGGTTGAGCCTCAAGGTTTAACAGTGGACTTAGGAAACCACCTGCAGACGCTTTACGCCCAGTGATTCCGGATAACACTTGCATCCCCCGTCTTACCGCGGCTGCTGGCACGGAGTTAGCCGATGCTTTCCACCTTAAGTACCGTCAGATCTTCTTCCTTAAGGCACCGAGGTTTACAACTCAGTAAGTCTTCGTCCCTCACGCGGTATTGCTCTGTCAGGCTTTCGCCCATTGCAGAAAATTCCTCACTGCTGCCTCCCGTAGGAGTCTGGACCGTGTCTCAGTTCCAGTGTGGCTGATCGTCCTCTCAGACCAGCTACTGATCGTCGCCTTGGTAGGCCATTACCCTACCAACTAGCTAATCAGCCGCGAGCTTCTCTTCAGGCAGAGGTGTTCAGTATAACTAAATTCCTCTTTTTCACCCTGGGGCATATGGGGTTTTAGCGAATGTTTCCACTCGTTATCCCCCTCCTAAAGGCAAATTCTCACGTGTTACTCACCCGTCCGCCACTAAAATTAGCCGAAGCTAATTTCCGTTCGACTTGCATGTGTAAGGCATACCGCCAGCGTTCATCCTGAGCCAGGATCAAACTCTCCGTAGTATTTCCTAGTTCTTTTTTCTTCTCAACTTAGTTAGGACCTTTTTGAAAGTTACTAAGCTGTTTTGATTTAAGTATTGGAGAAACTCCACAATTCCTACAATACTTGTTAGAGTAGGATTTTGTCAAGTGTTAAATAAATGTTTACTATTTTTTTTTTTACCACTAAAGAGAGTTGACACTTTTTTGATATTCAATTAAAATATCTCACAGTTGAGAATCTAAATAAATGTTACCCAAAAATCTTGAAACCAATACCGAAAAGGAAACCCCTCATGGGAGAACAAATCCAACCTTGGCAAAGAAAAAAAATCAATTGCCAAACTATCTCCAATCTTATTTTGACTTTTGATATGGCTCTTGAAAAAAATACTCTTGAAGTGGTAGAGGATCAAAACCTTCCTCCCACACAAAACGATAACCGAATTTATACGGTAGGCGGAAAATTAGTAGTAACAGCATCCGACGTTGCCGAAGTTGTTGCTCTATGGACAGGTTTACCGGCAACTAATCTAACCCGAGATCAAGCAGAACGTTTCCTTCATTTAGAACAAGATCTTGGTAACCACATTATTGGCCAAAACCATGCATTAGCTGTGGTAGCAAAATCGTTACGCCGTTATGCTGCTGGTTTAAGAAATCCGAAACGTCCAATAGGAAGCTTCCTATTATGTGGTCCAACAGGTGTAGGAAAAACAGAGTTAACTAAGCAATTAGCTGAAAATCTTTTTGGGTCACAAAAAGCTCTTATCAGACTAGATATGTCTGAGTATATGGAAAAACATACTGTAGCTCGTTTAATCGGATCTCCTCCAGGATATGTAGGATTTGAAGAAGGCGGGCAATTAACAGATGCTGTAAGAAGTCGACCTTATAGCATAGTTCTTTTTGATGAAATCGAAAAAGCCCATCCTGATGTGTATAATGTTTTATTACAAATTTTAGATGATGGAATTTTATCTGATTCTAAAGGAAGAACTGTTTCTTTTCAAAATACGCTTATAATTCTAACATCTAACTTAGGATCGCAAACCATTCTTGAGTTTTGTGCACAGAAACCAACTCGAACGCTTGAGGAAGAAGGTATGCTTAAGAAACTTGTCACACAGACACTAGGATCTAAATTTAGACCTGAGTTTCTTAATAGGTTAGATGATATTGTAATTTTTCATCCACTCTCGAAAGACCATATAAGTGTAATTAGCTTTATCCTTTTAGATGAAATAGATGAACGACTTGCTCGCAAAGGTTTTCATTTGTTAGTAACCAGTCGATTACTAACTACAGTTCGTCAAGAAGGTTTTAACTCTATGTATGGTGCAAGACCGTTACGACGTGCTATCAGTAAATGGGTAGAAGATCCTATTGCTGAAAAGCTTTTGCATGTTGGAGATGAAATTGAATTTGGAAGTAGTCTCTTGGTAGATGTAGAGGGCAACGATCCCGGTACTCCTCAGGTTCTAGTTCTTCCGCCAGGTCTTCGAGAGGAAATACAATCCCGAAACCGCGGTATGATCTTAGCTCCTACAACATAAGCCCAGTATCCTTCCTTTCCTCAATTCTAATTTTTAGAATTTTCTTGGTTTTCCCTGGGGTAACACTTACCCTTAAATAATTCGTATGATCAAACCCCGTTTTGCTCTTTCTATTTTGCTTTGTCTTTTACCTGCGCTTCCTTCAGTTGCAATTGAATTAGATGAAGCAACTCGAACCGTTCGCTCTGATGCGAAAGGGAATCAAACTACTTTAAGCCCTGAACAAGTTAAACGTGGAAAGCGTCTATTTAATGCATCTTGTGGACAATGTCATGTTGGTGGTCTTACTAAGACTAACCCAAACGTAGGATTAGACCTTGAAGCACTAAGTCTTGCTACTCCTGCACGTGACAATGTTGAAGCACTTGTAAATTACATGAAAGACCCTACCACTTATGATGGTCTAGAATCAATCGCTGAGATTCATCCCAGCATTAAAAGTGCTGATATCTTTCCAAGAATGAGGTCACTTAGTGAGGATGATCTTGAAGCTATAGCTGGCCACATTTTAATCCAACCCAAGATCATTTCAGAAAAATGGGGCGGTGGGAAAATTTATTATTAACCTTTTCGGATGATTCCTCAGGAGAACCCATGAAACCAAATCCTCTAAGATATCTTTCTATTAGTCTTTTCCTTCCTTTCTTATTCTCAACAGTTTCAGTAGCTGCTGACATTGAGAATGGTGAACGCATTTTTAGTGCAAACTGTTCCGCATGTCACGCCGGCGGAAATAACGTGATCATTCCAGAGAAAACTCTAAAGAAAGAAGCTTTAGAGGCGAACGGGATGAATAGTGTTGATGCTATCACATACCAAGTGACTAATGGAAAAAACGCTATGCCTGCCTTTGGTGGTCGATTAGACGACAGCGATATTGAAGATGTCGCAAATTATGTGTTATCACAATCTGAAAAAGGTTGGGATTAGTCGAGTAGGTTTTTTCCTATCGATCTATTCCAACCTAAAAGCCGAGGACGAAAACTCCTTCCCCTGCTGGGATCGTGAGGGAGCATTTCATCCTCTGTGGGAAACCTAAAAAAGGGTTCCACTTTCTCTCACCATTTTGTTTTGATTTCCCCCCCCACAAACGAACATGAGTACAACTCGAAAGTCCACTATTGTGGATTTTAATACAGTAGAAACAAGCTAATTGTAGAAAACTAAAAACTTCTTTTAACAAATTATTATTAGAAAATAAATCAAATATTATGGCTGTTCCAAAAAAGCGTACATCAAGAACTAAAACAAAAACAAGAAAAGCGCAATGGTTTAGAAAGGCTTATTTAACTAGCCAGAAAGCTTGGTCTCTAGGGTGCTCGCTAGCAAAAGGAAATTCTAATAGTTTTGTACTAAACAAAAATAGTAAATCCGACTAATATTTTATATTCATCGGGATGACAGGATTTGAACCTGTGACATTCTGCTCCCAAAGCAGATGCGCTACCAAACTACGCTACATCCCGTGCTTGTATTATAACTAACTCTAATAAAACTATCTACAGTTATGAATCTATTTTTAACATTCTCTAGTTTTTCAGAAAATAAGGAAAATAAGAGAGGGTATGTAACTTAAAGGATAAAGTAATGGTTTCCGGAGCCATAGAGTGTGGGTTCAAGTCCCACCGTACCTTTAAGGGGCTGTTATATGGTTTTCGACGATTAAAATATTTATAAACTTATTAAACAATGTTTAACCTTAGTTAACAAATAAAGCAAACCTGCTTTGCTTAAGTTTCTGATAATTTTCTAGCCTTAAATGGTCAATACTTCTAAAAATCATTATAGAAAACAAAAAATTTTTATATGATTAGAATTATAATTATATATATATACTATTAATCATATATTGAAAAAAATAGTTTTAATTTTTAGTCGGATGTAGGTTCAAATCCTACCAGCTCCATTCTATTTTTATTTTCCTTCTTCGCATCTGTGGCCGAGCGGTTGAAGGCACCGGACTCATAATCCGTTTTCTATATAGAACATCGCTGGTTCGAACCCAGCCGGATGCAATTAATGTCAGTTTATGCTTCTTACCAACCTTTCAAGTATTCATAACCATGACAAAATTTGTCAAAATACCATACATCATTCTTTTGAACTCATTGGCTCTTCCTTTTGTAGCAAACGCAGATATAGGTGGTCTTAATCCATGTAAAGATTCGGATGTATTTCAAAAAAGATTAGCTAAAACAGTCAAAAAGTTAGAAAGCAGACTAAAAAAATATGAAGAATCTTCACCACCTAGCCTTGCTATCCAACAACAAATAAATCAAACTAAACAACGATTTACACGTTATGGTAACTCAAATCTTTTATGTGGAAACGATGGATTACCACATTTAATTACAGATGGTCGTTGGAGTCATGCAGCAGAATTCTTAGCTCCTAGCATTCTTTTCCTTTATATAACTGGTTGGATTGGTTGGGTAGGTCGAAAATATATAAGAACTGTAAGTGAAAGTTCCAATCCTACAGAAAAAGAAATTATAATTGATGTTCCGTTAGCTGTATCTATTATGACTTCAGGATTTTTATGGCCTTTTGCAGCATGGCAAGAATTTTTAAGTGGTGATTTAATTGCATCGGATGACACAATAACAACTTCACCGAAATAACACTTTTTGTAAAAACCACTATATACATATATATATATATAAATTTAAGGAAAGTTTAAATTATGACACTATCTTTATTCCAATTCTTAAACAGTTTAGTTTTAGGAACTATTTTAGTAGTGATTCCTATCGGCCTTGCACTTGCTTTTGTAAGTCAAGCTGACCGTGTAAAACGTGTATAGAGTATAAAAAGCTTTTTATGATAAATATAATTTTTGAACCAAATATACTTTTAGCCTTTTTGATTACTTTTGTTATGGTGTGTCTTTACTTTCTTAGGATTGTAAAACCACAAATTGCTCGTGATCAAGATATATTTTTTGCAACGATCGGACTACTTTATAGTTCGATCCTTATTATTCATGGATGGAGATTAGATCCGATTCTTTTGTTTAGTCAAGTACTTATAAACTCAATTCTGGTACCTACTTGTTGGGAAAATATTCGTTTAAGAGCAATCGCACATGCTTTTAAAAATTTAAGCCACCAACTAAAGAAACCATAAAACCTAATAAAAGTTAAATATTGCATAATTTTAATAAGTTTAAAAAAGGAACATAATTATGAAATTGGCTTATTGGATGTATGCTGGACCCGCTCATATAGGTACGTTAAGAATAGCAAGTTCTTTTCGCAAAGTTCATGCTATTATGCATGCCCCTTTAGGTGATGATTATTACAACGTAATGCGGTCAATGCTAGAACGAAAACGCGATTTTACACCTGTAACTGCTAGTGTCGTTGATAGACATGTTTTGGCACGAGGTTCACAAGAAAAAGTAATACAAAATATAAATCGTAAAGATAAAGAAGAAAAACCAGATTTAGTAATACTTACGCCAACCTGTACATCAAGCATACTGCAGGAAGATTTACAGAATTTCGTAAATCGAGCATCTCAAGACGCCAAGGCTGATATTATGTTAGCTGATGTAAATCATTATAGAGTTAATGAATTACAAGCTGCAGATCGTACCTTAGAGCAAGTTGTCAAATTTTATATTAACAAAGCAGAAAAAAATAAAAAGCTTTCTTTAGAAAAAACTGCAAATCCTTCAGTAAATATATTAGGGCCTTGTAATCTAACTTTTCATGGACAACATGATATTGCAGAATTAAAAAGATTATTGTCTGATTTAGGTATTTCAGTTAATAGCGTTTTGCCTGAAGATGCTTCTGTTGAAGAAATTAAAGAATTACCTAAAGCCTGGTTTAATATAGTACCTTATAGAGAAGTGGGCTTATTAACAGCTAATTTTCTACAAAAATCTTATAATATGCCTTTTGTAGATATACCACCTATAGGTACTTTAGAAACGGCGAAATTTATAAGACAAATACAATTAATATTAAATCAATTAGGAATTGTTAAAAATTTTGAAGAATACATAGATATACAAACAAGGTTTATTTCACAATCAGCTTGGTTCTCAAGGTCAATTGATTGTCAAAATTTGTTAGGAAAAACAGCAGTAGTTTTTGGGGATGCTACTCATACAGTCGCTTTAACTAAAATTCTTTCAAAGGAAATGGGTGTAAAAGTACTAGTTGCAGGCACTTATTGTAAACATCAGGAAGATTGGTTACGCTCAGAGATTTCTGATTGTTGTCAAGATATTCTAATAACGGAGGATCATAATCTTGTAGCAGACATGATTGCTAAATTAGAACCTTCAGCCATTTTTGGAACACAAATGGAAAGACATATCGGTAAAAGATTAAATATCCCTTGTGGCGTTATATCTGCTCCTGTCCACATACAAAATTTCCCTTTAGGGTATAGACCTTTTATGGGATATGAAGGCAGTAATCAAATAGCAGATTTAATATATAACTCATTTACACTTGGTATGGAAGACCATCTGCTTGAGATTTTTGGCGGGCATGATACAAGAGATATTGAGACATCTACTCTTTCAAATGATGTGGAGTGGGATTTAGCTTCAGTAAATGAACTTAAGCGAATTCCAGGTTTTGTACGTGGAAAAATAAAGCGTAATGTAGAAAAATTTGCGAAAATAAAAAATATAAATAAAATAACTTTAGACGTCATGCATAGTTGTAAAGAAGAAGGAAATGTATAAAAGAAAAATTAATATTAATATTTTAAATAAAAACTTGTTTTCTTTGCAATTAAAAAAAGCAATATTTTATTCTTTTCTAGAAGCAAGAAAATATGAAAATACAATAATCGACTCACAATTTTTACTCTATGGTATCTTAAAAACAAATCATAGTATTATATATACAGTAATTCAACAAATTTCTAAAACCAGATCTTTATCTTTTAATCTTAGACGTGAACTTTTAATTAAACTAAAATTAAATTTTCAAACTAAAAACAAATTAAACTTTTCTTCTACTGATCAAACTTATCCAAATTTTAGTCGAACAATAAAGCGTCTTTTGGTTTTCCTAATTAATTCGCCTCAACAAAATTCAAAGATTTCAGTAATTACAACTTTACAAGTATTTAAATATCTTCTTCATAATAAATCTGTATCTAAATTAATAAAAGATTGTCTAGTAACTGGATCTACATAAAAAATCTTAGAGAGTAAAAATTTACTCTTTAAGATTACAGTAAATTTATATTAAATATAATATATATTATAACTATAAGAAAGATTTTATTAAAAATCCTTAGTAGCTCAGTGGTAGAGCAATCGGCTGTTAACCGATTGGTCGCTGGTTCAAGTCCAGCCTAAGGAGTTTCACTTATTTCTTCTACACTATAATTTAAAATTTTTAAATTAAATTTATATTATTTAATAAAAAATAATATTGTAGTAAAAACAGTTACAAGAAACTCTTCTAAGTTAGAATTTAGGTATAATAATGTATAAAGGATTTTACCCTTTCATAAAGGGATCGTAATTGGTCCAAGTCAAAGATACAAAACCTAAAAAGGAGAAAAAATGGCTGATTCTACAGTATCAGTATCGTCAAAGACGCCTGCAAAAGAAACTTTACTAACTCCTCGATTTTATACTACTGATTTTGATGAAATGGCAAATCTAGACGTCTCTTCAAATGTGGAAGAAATTGAGGCGATTTTAGAAGAATTTAGAAGAGATTATAATCAGCGCCATTTTATAAGAGACAAAGAGTTTTCCGACTCTTGGGCAAAATTACCTGAACAAACAAGAGGGTTATTTATTGAATTTTTAGAGAGATCGTGCACTGCTGAATTCTCAGGTTTCTTATTGTATAAAGAACTATCAAGAAATTTAAAAAATCAAAACCCTCTTTTAGCTGAAGGATTCGCTCTTATGTCTAGAGATGAAGCTAGACACGCAGGTTTTTTAAACAAAGCCATGAGTGATTTTAACTTAATACTAGATTTAGGATTTCTAACAAAAAGTAGAAAATATACGTTTTTTGCTCCAAAGTTTATTCTTTATGCAACTTATTTATCTGAAAAAATAGGTTATTGGCGCTATATTACAATATATCGCCACTTAGAAAGAGCCCAAAAAGATCGTATTTATCCGATTTTTCGTTTCTTTGAAAGTTGGTGTCAAGATGAAAATCGTCATGGGGACTTTTTCGCGGCCGTCCTTAAATCACAACCAGATCTATTGCGTGGTTGGAAAAGCAAACTGTGGTGTAGATTTTTCCTACTTTCAGTTTTTGCTACAATGTATTTGAATGACTGCCAACGTTCAGGCTTTTACCAAGCTATAGGTTTAGATGCACGCAAGTTTGATCAATATGTAATTAAAAAAACTAATCAAAGTTCACAAAAACTTTTTCCAGTAATTTTAGATGTTGATCATCCTGATTTCTTTAAGTATTTAGATGAATGCGCTGCATATAATCTTGAAATTCATAAGTTAGATAAGAGTACTAATATCTTTGATAAAATAAAAAAATTTTATTATATTGCTACCCTTATGAGTAACTTAGTAAAATTATATTTCTTAAAACCTATACAAACAGATATTACTTGGACAACAATATACTAAATAATAGTCATAAGTCATGAGTAACCAAATTAGATAATAATTTGGTTACTTTTAATAGCTTATTTTTTAATGTATTTTACCATTTAAGTTTCTTCAAATGATAGGGTAAATAAATCATTAACACGTCTTCCTGAATCAATAAGCTCTAATGGATCTTTTCTTAATCGATGGCGTAAACATAATTGACTAACACGTTTAAAATGCTCAACTTTTACAATCGGTTCTTCATTAAAGGCAGCAAGAGCTTTTGCGGCTCTACAAATTACTAAGTCTGCACGTAATCCATCCACATTTAAAGCACTACACATACGAGAAGTGGCCTGTTTTAAATTTTCTGGTAATTTTACACATTTATAAAGAAATTGAGCACGTTCTATTTTTTGCTTTAAATATTCTTCTTGAGCCCAATAATTATTTCTCCATATATTATCACTATCGTCATAATCTACCCGCGAATCTATAATATGAACACGAAGAAGTGGCTGTTCTACTGTTTTAATCTCTGTATAAAGACCAAACCTATCAAGTAATTGTGGTCTTACTTCTCCTTCTTCTGGATTTCCTGATCCTATTAAAATGAATTTAGATGGATGACGAACCGAAACACCTTCACGTTCAACAACGGTATAACCAGAAGCCGAAGCATCAAGTAAAATATCAACAAGGTGATCATCTAATAAGTTTACTTCATCAACATAAAGTAATCCTCTATTTGCTTTAGCTAATAATCCCGGTTCAAAAGCTTTTTCCCCTTCTGTTACTGCTCGTTCTAAATTTATACTCCCACATATTCTATCCTCGGTTGCTCCTAGAGGTAAATCAACTAAAGGCATTTGTTTTATCTCTATACGATTTGCTTGAATTCTAAGGTATGAGCTTTGAACTCTATGAATTAAATTATTGTCACCTGATTTCAAAGATTGAAAAGGTACGTTTTTACGTATGGATACTGGTGCACGATTGTAGGGATCACCTTTTACAACAACAATATCAGGTAATAAATTAGCAAAAGCTCTTATCGTTGTCGATTTTCCAGTACCTCGGTCACCAATAATTAAGATACCTTTTATATCAGGTTCGATAACATTTAGAATAAGTCCCAGTTTTAAGTCATCTTGACCTTGGATTGCTAAAAATGGAAACGAGTCCCTACTTTTTTTTGATTTTGTATCTTGTAAGGTTAAAGAAGTTTTAGCTTTATTCTTGTTAAATTGGTTTTTAATAATTTCCATTTTATTTATTTTTTTTAATAATAAACTTCATCAGCTAGAAGTTAAAATAGTTAATTATAATTTCGTCCATGCACGACGTTTTTTTTTCATTATTAAATTTTTCCTAAAAACTTGTACATAAAATAGAATTTGGGTTAAATTTTTTCGTTTAAATATAACTTTTGAAAAGTTTCCTAACCTTATATATGAAAAAGATTTTAGATATTTAGTTTTTTTGTAATAAAAATCTTAAACGTAAAGTGATATAGCTAAACGATAAGCTAAAAGACCACATAGTGCACTAACAACTAGTAAAGCACCTATTTGAATTGGACTAAGCATACGAATTTTTCTAACCTTCAAAGGACTATTTTGGATTATGAATCCAAAATAATCTCTTTTTATAAAATATTACTATTTGACTCTATTAATCAATAGGACGTAAAGATAAAACAGGTTCAGTTTTTCTGTTGATACCTTTCTCAAAGCCTGCTGCTGCTGCACGAGCTCTACCAGAGTGCCACCAATGCGCAACTAAGATAAACCAACCTAAGAAGAAGTGTGCACAAGTTAACCAAGATCTTGGTGAAACGTAATTAACAGAGTTAATTTCTGTTGCAACACCACCTACAGAGTTTAAAGACCCTAGAGGGGCATGTGTCATATATTCAGCAGCTCTTCGTTCTTGCCATGGTTGAATATCATTACGGATCTTATTAATATCAAGACCGTTCGGACCACGAAGTGGTTCTACCCATGGAGCACGTAAATCCCAAAATCGCATAGTTTCGCCACCAAAAATAATTTCTCCACTTGGTGATCTCATTAGATATTTACCTAAACCAGTAGGACCTTGAGCTGTTGCAACGTTTGCACCTAATCTCTGGTCACGAACAAGAAAAGTAAATGCTTGTGCTTGCGAAGCCTCTGGACCAGTTGGACCATAGAATTCACTAGGATAAGCTGTGTTATTATACCATACAAAGAGTGAAGCTGTTAATCCCATAACAGCAAGGGCAGCTAAACTATAAGATAAATAAGCTTCACCTGACCAAATAAATGTTCTACGTACCCATGCAAAAGGTTTTGTAACAATATGCCAAATACCTCCAAAGATACATAAAGCACCTAGCCAAATATGTCCACCTACAAGATCTTCCATATTATTAATAGAAACAATCCACCCGTCACCTCCAAAAGGTGACTTTAGAACATAACTAAAAATAACAGCTGCATTTAATGTAGGACTAACGATCTTTCTAACGTCACCTCCACCAGGTGCCCAAGTGTCATAAATCCCAAGATATACCGCTTTTAAAACTAATAGGAGTGAACCAATTCCTAAAAGAATTAGATGAATACCTAAAATAGTTGTCATCTTATTTTTGTCACGCCAATCGTAACCAAAGAACGGAAAAGACTCTTCCAAAGTATCCGGACCAAATAAAGAGTGATAAATACCACCAACACCTAAAACAGCTGATGAAATTAAATGTAAAACACCAACTACGAAATAAGGAGTTGTATCAATAATTTCTCCACCGGGACCTACTCCCCAACCTAAAGTAGCTAAATGAGGAATAAGAATAAAACCTTGTTCATAAAGAGGTTTCTCAGGAATAAAGTGAGATACTTCATAAAGTACCATTGCACCAGCCCAGAAAACCATAAGACCTGCATGTGCTACATGGGCACCTAAAAGTTTACCAGATACATTTATTAATCGTGCATTACCTGCCCACCAAGCGAAACCAGTAGACTCGATATCACGTCCAATTACATTATTATAAGGCGTTTCCACGTGGTAAAACCTCCTCTGGGAATACAAAATTTTCGTGAGGTTGGTCTTGAGCGGCCATCCAAGCTCTAATACCTTCGTCTAATAAGTGGTTTTTAGTATAGAAAGTTTCGAATTCAGGATCTTCAGCTGCACGAAGCTCTTGAGAAACGAAATCATAAGCACGTAAGTTTAAAGCTAAACCTACTATACCGAATGCACTAGCCCATAATCCTGTCACAGGAACAAATAACATGAAGAAATGAAGCCAGCGTTTATTCGAAAATGCAACACCAAAAATTTGAGACCAGAAACGATTTGCTGTTACCATTGAATACGTCTCTTCAGATTGTGTAGGTGTGAATGCACGAAATGTATTCGCAGCATCTCCGTCTTCGAATAAAGTATTTTCTACAGTAGCTCCATGAATCGCTGATAATAAAGCACCACCTAATATACCAGCAACACCCATCATGTGGAATGGGTTTAAAGTCCAGTTATGGAAACCTTGTAAGAAAAGTAAGAATCTAAAGATAGCTGCTACTCCAAAACTAGGAGCAAAGAACCAACTAGCTTGTCCTAAAGGATACATTAAGAATACAGAAACAAATATAGCAATTGGTCCCGAGAAAGCAATTGCGTTATAAGGGCGAATACCTACTAATCTAGCAATTTCAAATTGACGTAAGCAGAACCCTATTAGCCCAAAAGCACCATGTAATGCTACAAAAGCCCATAAACCACCTAACTGAACCCAACGTGTAAAATTACCTTGAGCTTCTGGTCCCCATAGTAATAATAATGAGTGGCCCATACTATTAGCAGGTGTTGAAACTGCTACAGTTAAAAAGTTACAACCTTCTAAATATGAGCTTGCTAAACCATGTGTATACCATGAAGTTACGAAAGTTGTCCCTGTAAACCATCCCCCTAAAGCAAGATAAGCTGTAGGAAAAAGTAAAAGACCTGACCAACCTATGAATACAAAACGATCTCTTTTTAACCAGTCATCAACTAAGTCAAATAAGCCCCTTTCCTCAACCGCTGTAGGTTGCGTTTGCCCTATTGCTATGGTCATACTGAGTAAAATCTAAAAAAAGAGACAAGGCTAAAATGAATTATTCTTATCATTTTTCTTTTCCACAGTTTAATATAAACTTTTTATATCTAGATAAATAACCTTTTATTATTATATCTCTAATATTTATTTGCGAAGATGTTTAAAAAAATTCCAGAAAAGAAATAAAATTTAAAAATTATTATTTAGCCACTTCCCAGGTCTTTCACAAAAACCTTGGCATTGAACAACATCAAATTCATATTTTTGTTTAGAAATAATATTATTTAAAATAATTTTTAAGGATAAACTTTGTCTACTATTTATATTAAAAGGGGTTAAGTTAGATAGAGTTAAATTTAATGAAGTATATATATAATTTTTTGGTATTTTCGTGATACCTTTTTTTATCCAACAAGTTTTAGAAAATTCACAATTAATACATATACACATATTTTTATTATATTTTTTTCTTCTAAGTTAAAAACATTTTTTACAATTGGGGGCGGAGGGACTTGAACCCTCACGACTGTAAATAGTCAACGGATTTTCTATCTCTTGTTTTTAGACAAAATTTTTGTTTTTTACCTTTCTTCAAGAAATATGGACTCTCTCTTTACCTTAGAAGGTAGTTCCCGTCGAGTCTCTGCACCTTTCAACTTCATAAATTTTATTTTTTGAAGCAGATTTGGCTCAGGATTGCTTTTTTCAATAATTTAGAAAAAAGTTTTTCTGAATTTGAGAACTTACAAATTTTTGCTCAAAATTTAAGTCCGTTGTGTCTACCATTCCACCACGCCCCCGTTAGATTGAAATATTAATATTATAAAAAGCTATTTTTAGGAAATTTTACAAGGCGGTACCCAGATTTGAACTGGGGAATAGAGGATTTGCAATCCACTGCCTTACCGCTTGGCGATACCGCCATAAATGGTGCCCAAAGCCAGACTCGAACTGGCGACACACGGATCTTCAGTCCATTGCTCTACCAACTGAGCTATTTGGGCTAGACATATATGTTAAATATATTACACAAGTATGTAAAAAAAAAGTTAAAATAACAATTTTTTAATAAACTTTTTTATTTCTAAATTAGAAATAAAAAAGTTTATTAAAAATCTACTTAATTAGTTTTGATAGTTGCTAATTCTTCCTCCAACTGTTTCATTTTATCTTCTAAATCTTTATAATTTTCAGCCCTTTGAGCTTCTCTCAGCGAAGTTATTAAGGCTTGTATTTTTGACTTTTCAACATCAGAAAAAGAAGTAGTAGAATCATCCAAACGTTTTTCAGCTTGATAAGCTAACATTTCTGCTTTATTTTTTAACTCAATTCTCTGTTTTCTTTGTTGATCAAGTTCAGCATTTTTAGCAGCTTCTTCAACTAAATTATCCACTTCAGAGCGATCTAATGTGGAAGCGTTTTGTATCGTAATAGATTGTGTTTGACCTGTAACCTTATCTCTTGCTTTAACAGATAAAATACCATCTGCATCAATATCAAAAGTAACCTCAATTTGGGGAACACCACGTGGTGCGGCTGAAATATTACCTAATTCGAAATGACCCAAACTCTTATTATCTGAGCCTAGCAAGCGTTCACCTTGTAATACATGAATATCAACTTTTGGTTGATTATCTTCTGCCGTAGAAAATATTTCTGTTTTTGTAGCAGGAATCGTAGTATTACGTTCAATCATTCGCGTCATTAAACCACCTACAGTCTCAACACCTAAAGAAAGAGGTGTAACATCTAATAATAAAACATCTTTAATTTCGCCAGCTAAAACAGCGCCGTTAATAGCTGCGCCTACAGCCACAACTTCATCTGGATTAACTGTTAAATTTGGCTTTTTAAAAGTCAATCTTTCAACAAGTTCTTGAATTGCTGGGATACGTGTTGACCCACCCACAAGAATAACTTCATTTATATTATTAGGGCTTAAGTTTGCGTCATTCATTGCGGTTTGAACAGGATACTCACATCGTTGAATTAGTCCTGAACATAGTTCATTAAATTTTCCGCGGGTTAAAGTCATATCAATATGTTTAGGTCCAGTTTCAGTAACAACTATATAAGGAAGATTAATGGTAGTTTCTGATAATTGAGATAGTTCAATTTTGGCCTTTTCGGCAGCTTCTAATATCCGTTGTAATGCTTGTTTATCAGTTTGATTCGAAGATTTTAAAGTTATACCCTCCTTAGCTTCAAAATCGGCTAATATATGCTTTAATATAACTGAATCAAAATCATCTCCTCCCAAATGAGTATCTCCTGCTGTTGCTAAAACCTCAAATACACCATCTCCAACCTCTAAAATTGAGACATCAAAAGTTCCACCCCCAAGATCAAAAATAAGAATGGTTTCATTAGTCTTTCTATCTAATCCATAAGCAAGAGCTGCTGCTGTAGGCTCATTTATAATACGTAAAACTTCTAATCCAGCTATTTTACCAGCATCTTTTGTGGCTTGACGTTGTGAATCATTGAAGTAAGCTGGTACAGTAATTACAGCTTTTAATATTTGTTCATTTAGAAATTTACTAGCGTCATCTGTAAGTTTTCTTAAAACTTGAGAAGAAATTTCTTCAGGGCTAAAGTATTTATCAAGAACAGGACAGTAGATTTTAACATTTTTTCGTTCATCTTCTGTTACTTTATAGGAAACTTGTTTTGATTCTTCTGCTATTTCATTTGCTTTAGACCCTATAAACCTTTTGACAGAATAAAAAGTATTTTCCGGGTTTATAACAGCTTGACGTTTTGCCATTGCCCCTACGAGAAGTTCCTTAGTTTTAAGAGCATAACCAACAATAGAAGGAGTTGTTCTAAAACCCTCTACATTTGGTATTACAATTGGGGCACCTGCTTGAACCACAGAAACAACTGAATTTGTAGTTCCAAGATCAATACCTACTACTTTTGCCATTTTCTTTAATAACCTAAAAGCAAAATTTTCGAGGTATCCTAAAGTATGAATGTTATAAATAATGAATTTTAAAGAAAGTAAGCTAATAAAAAATAAATTTTTTGTTTTTTTAGGGTATTAGTATATGTTTATAGACATTTTAGTATGAATCTTTTAAAATTTTCATTAAAAAAACAAAAATCGATTAAACTACATCATATATAGTAAATTTATCAGAAGGAAGATTTGTTGTGTCTATAGGAAGTCTTGGCATTAAGGTTGGAATGAGTCAAATCTTTGATGAAAAAAATGCATGTATACCTGTCACTTTGATAAAAATCGGACCTTGTATAGTAACTCAAATAAAAACAGTAGCTAGTGACGGCTATAATGCAATACAACTTGGATTTAGCATATCTCAAAATCATAACTATGGTTTAAAAAAACTTGGATCGACAAAAGCTTTACAAGGTCATTTTAAGAAATCTGGAGCTTCAAAATGTCATTATCTAAAAGAATATCATGTGAATCAACCGGAAGATTTTGAATTAGGACAAAGTTTTGATATAACAAACTTTTCAAGTGTCCAGTATGTTGACATACGTGGGAAAACTATTGGGAAAGGTTTTGCTGGTACAGTAAAACGTTATGGCTTTGGTCGAGGTCCGATGACCCACGGCTCAAAAAATCATAGAGAACCAGGTTCCATAGGGGCAGGAAGTACACCAGGACGAGTTTATCCTGGAAAACGCATGGCTGGTCGACTAGGAGGAAAACCAATTACATTAAAAAAATTAACAGTTTTACGAGTTGATCAAGAAGAAAACTTATTAGTAATTAAAGGTTCTGTCCCTGGAAAGCCAGGAAATTTAATCAGTTTAATTCCATCTATTTCATAATCAATTCGTTAAATATGATATGAGTAAAGAAAATACAACAATCCCAAATTATTCGATTACATCAGGTTCACCTATAGAGAAAGAGTTTATTCTACGTAGATTAGATTGTTGGTTCGATTTTTCAAAAACAAATCCCGATTATTTAATTCACAAAGCTTTTTGCTTATATAGAAAAATGAAATGGGTAAGAAATGCATCCACAAAAACAAAGTCAGAGGTAAGTGGTGGTGGAAGAAAGCCATGGGCTCAAAAAGGTAGAGGTAGAGCCAGAGCAGGATCAATCCGATCGCCTTTATGGCGTGGTGGTGGAGTATGTTTTGGTCCTAAGCCAATAAAGTATAATATAAAGCTCAATAATCGTGAATATGATCATGCTTTTCGTACATTATTTTTTGAAAAGCAAAAGAATATAGTACCTATTAGTATACTTGATACATCAAGAGATTCGATTTTAAATAATATGAACTCTTCATATTATGGAAAAACAAAATATGCGAAACAAATTGTAAATCAGGTTTTTGAGAAAAATATTATTAAATCAAACAATATACTAGAAAATAAAAAACTAACAATAATTGTTAGTCCAGAAGAATTTAAACTCTTACAGGGGACACTCTTTTTACAGGGAATTCAAAATATTTCAAATTTTAATTTAATAAAAGATAATGAATTAACCCTTCCAGATTTACTTCGTTCAAATTATATTTTTATTACAGCATATTCTTCCTATAATCTAACACGTAAAGATATGTCTTGGAAAAAAATAACTAATTAAATAGATGAATAATAAATAAAGTTATGTCCAATAGAAAAAAAACTATTAACGAAGTTAATAAAACACAAGAAGCTAAATGGATCGATATTCTTAAATATCCTTTAGCAACTGAAAAGGCAAGTAATCCTTTTTTGAAAAATTATTATACGTTTATTGTAGATCCTAGATCTGATAAACAAACAATAAAATCTGCTTTTGAGTATGTTTTTAGCGTAAAAGTTGTAAAGGTTAATACTTTGATGACTCCTAAAAAATTGAAACGTCGTCGACAATATAAAGGCTATTTACCTACGTATAAAAAAGTAATATTAAAGTTATCATCAGAATTTAGTCTAGATTTCTTTGGAATGGAAAAAACAAGTTTAGGAATTTAAACACTTATGGGAATTAAATTTTTTAAAGCTTATACACCAGCAACACGTCATGCTGTTCGACCTGATTTTAAAGAAATAACAACAAATAAACCCAATAAATCTTTGGTTTTAAAATTTCATTCACCAAAAGGACGAAATAATCAAGGACGAATTACTATACGTCATAGAGGTGGAGGACATAAGAGAAAATATAGACTTATTGATTTCAAGCGTAATAAACAAAATATTATAGGAACTATTGTTAGTATACAATATGATCCAAATCGTAATTCACGTATTGCACTAGTGCAATATAAAGATGGTGAAAAACGTTATATTTTACATACGGAACATCTTAAAGTAGGAAATTTTATTGAATCAGGTCCTAATTCGAGTTTAAATATTGGAAACTCTTTACCATTAGAAAACATTCCCCTAGGGTATGAAGTTCACAACATAGAATTATTACCTAATAGGGGTGGCCAGATTGCTCGATCTGCTGGTAGTTCGGCAAAAATTCTTGCTAAAGAAGGTGAATATGTAACACTGAAATTACCTTCCAAAGAAGTTAGATTAGTACCTAAATCTTGTTATGCCACTGTAGGCAAAGTCGGAAATTCGTCACACATGAATTTGACTCTAGGAAAAGCTGGTCGTACAAGATGGTTAGGTAAAAGACCAAATGTAAGAGGAATTGTAATGAATGCTTGCGATCATCCACATGGTGGTGGAGAAGGAAAATCTCCTATAGGAAGGAAACATCCATGTACACCTTGGGGTAAACCTGCTTTAGGTGTGAAAACAAGAACGAAAAAAAAATCAACTTCAATTTTCATTATACGTAAACGACCTTAAAATTCAAACAAAAATTTCCTTTATGATTAGATCTACAAAAAAAGTTCCATTTGTTGCTTATCATCTATTAAAAAAAATTAATAAACTTAAAAAAGCTGGAAAAACAGATACTATTAAAACTTGGTCACGTGCTTCCGTAATTTTACCAAGTATGGTTGGGTATACCATAGCAGTTTATAATGGACGTCAGCATGTCCCTATTTTTGTAAGTGATCAATTAATAGGACACAGATTAGGTGAATTTGTTCCTACAAGAACATTTCGCTCTCATAAAAAATTAAAAACTAACGATAGAAAAGCAAAACGTAAATAGATTAGAAATTTTTGAATTTTTTTTTGCTTTTCATTATAAGACAATTTTCTTTAGCAACGTAAGATTAAAAAATTAAAAACCGGGAGATAATCATGAATCTTTGTTCTAGGCCAAGCCTAAAAACATTAGGACAACGTTCAATAAAAAAAAGAAAAGAACAACAACCTCCTTTAATAACAAAGGCTACAGGACGAATGATTAGAATGTCCCCTTTAAAAGTTAGAAGAGTTTTAAATCAAATTCAAGGATGTTCATATGAAGAAGCTTTAATTCTTTTACGTTTTCTTCCTTATCGAGCTTGTCATCCCGTCGCAAAAGTCCTTAAATCGGCGGCAGCGAATGCTTTAAATAATTATTCTATTCCTAGATCATATTTACAAATAGATAAAGCATTTGTAGAACAAGGACCCATAATGAAGCGTATTCGACCTCGCGCCAAAGGAAGAACATATCCGATTAAAAAGAGAACTTCACATATTTGCATAGTTGTACGCTCTAATTTTTCAAGGTTCGAAAATGGTATTAAAGGTAATTTTTCACCGATAGTCCTACCTAGATAAAAATTTAATATAATTTTAATAAAAAAGATTAAAAAAGGAGAAATATTTTGGGTCAAAAAGTTCATCCTTTAGGTTTCCGACTAGGAATTACCGAAGAACATAAAACGAAATGGTACGCAAACTTTACCAATTATGCTAACCAGTTAAAATCTACTGACGAATTGCTTAATGTTTGGAAAGACTTGTTAAAAGAAACAAGTAAAAAACATTTAGACGAAATGACAGACCGAAGTAATATTCTAATAAGTTATCCACCAACTCATGATCAAATACAAATCATTATTTTCTGTGTAAATCCAGAATTAGTTATTTCAGATCTTAAAACTAGTACTTATAAAATAAGACTCTCAAAAGCTTTAGGTAAGGAACTTTCTAGAAATAATTTAGTAATTATCTTAAAGAAAGTTAAAACTCCTTTAATCGAAGCTAACTTTTTACTTCAGGCAATAGCAAAGAAACTAGAAAAACGTATGCCGTTTCGACGAGCAATACGAAGTACATTAACTGACTTTAAAAAAGGTGCTAAGCAAGCAAAATTAGATCCTAGACAGAAAGGTATTAAAATCCAAGTTGCGGGTCGTTTAAATGGAGCAGAAATTGCTCGAACAGAATGGGTTAGAGAAGGAAAAGTTCCTTTGCATACTTTGCAGGTTAAACTTGAATATTCAACAGCCAGAGCCCAAACTATTTATGGTATATTGGGTCTAAAAATATGGATTTGTAAGGGATAAAATAAAAAAACTTTTCAACTGCAACTGTACATTTTAGTAAAAATAAAAGGAATAACATATGTTAAGTCCAAAACGAACAAAATTTCGTAAACAACAAAGAGGTCGTTTACGAGGGAAAACAATCCAGAAGAAAAGTTTAACTTTTGGAAAGTATGGATTACAAGCACAAGAACCTGTATGGTTAACTGCTAGACAAATAGAAGCTACAAGAAGAACAATTACTCGTTATACAAAACGTGGGGGAAAATTATGGATCATGGTTTTTCCTGATAAACCTATTACAGCTCGAGCTGAAGAGTCGCGGATGGGATCCGGTAAGGGAGCTCCTCAATATTGGGTTTCAGTAATAAAACCTGGTAAAGTTCTTTTTGAACTAACAGGTGTTGCTGAACCTATTGCTATTCATGCACTTCGAATGGCTGCTTATAAATTACCAATTAAAACAAAGTTAATTAGTACAAAGGATTTCCAATAAAATATGAGTTTGCCAAAATTTAAAGCCATAAAAGATATAGATCTAATAGAAATAGACAATCAAATTCTAAAAGTAAAAAAGGAACTTCTTTTTTTACGTATTCAAAAAGCTAATTTTTCTAGATTTTCACCTCACTTATTAACCCACACAAAACACCAGATTTCACAATTAATGACATTAAAACGATCTCTTCAACTAAAAGCATTAAGTCAAAAAAACTAGTGATTTCGTAGCAGAATGGTTTGATCGTTAATAGATATTTTTAAAAGTAAAAAAAAATTATTATGGGTCTTACAGAAAAGATAGGTATTGTAGTAAGCACAAAGATGCAAAAAACCATAGTTGTCATTGTAGAAAATAAGTTTCGTCATCCTCGCTATGCAAAAACTGTTATCCAAACAAAACGTTATCTTGTCCACGATGAAGAAAATACGGCTAAGCTAGGTGATAAAGTTTTGCTGACTCAAAGTCGACCGTTAAGTAAAAATAAACGTTGGCGTTTAGAGCGCATAATAGTAAGTTCGAGTCAGGGGGTTAATTAATTATGATTCAACCACAAACATATCTTAGTGTAGTTGATAATACAGGCGCCAAAAAAATGATGTGTATTCGAATTCTTGGTAGTAATCGTCGCTATGGAAGAGTTGGAGATATTATTATAGGTGTTGTAAAAGAAGCAGTACCTAATATGGCGGTAAAACGTTCTGATATAGTTCGTGCAGTAATTGTTAGAACTCGTCAGCCAATACAAAGGTCCGATGGTATGGCTATTCGTTTTGATGATAATGCTGCAGTAATAATAAATCTAGATAATAATCCTCGTGGAACAAGAGTATTTGGTCCAGTTGCTCGCGAAATTAGAGAAAAAAATTTTGTAAAAATTGCTTCTTTAGCTTTCGAAGTTGTATAAAAGACAAATAAAAATTAATTGATACCTTTTCGTCTCATTTTATGACTCATGAATATAAAAAAATCTACCAAAGTCGTATTAAATCAACTTTAAAACAAAAATTTAACTATAAAAATGATCATCAAATTCCAAAGTTAATTAAGATCCAAATAAATAGAGGATTAGGTTTAGCAGCTCAAAATAAAACTATTCTCCAAAAAACTGTTGAAGAAATTAGATTAATAACAGGTCAACAACCTATTTTAACTAAAGCTAAAAAGTCAATAGCAGGTTTTAAAACAAGAGAGGGTATGGATTTAGGTGTAACTGTAAGTTTAAGAAATGATTTTATGTATGCGTTTTTAGAAAAATTAATTAATCTAGTTCTTCCACGCATACGTGATTTTCGAGGTTTAAGTCCAGATAGTTTCGATGACTACGGAAATTATAATTTAGGTGTTCGTGAGCAATTAGTATTTCCCGAAATTGATTACAATATGATTGATCAATTAAGAGGATACAATATTTCAATTGTTACAACTGCTAAAACGGTAGAGGAAGGACGTATTCTTTTAGAAGAATTCGGCTTTCCATTCAGAAAAACTAGCTAAAGGAGAAAACAATATATGACAAACGATACAATTTCGGACATGTTAACCCGAATAAGAAATGGCAATCTTGTGGGTCATAAAGTTGTTAAAATTGATTCTACTAGAATGAATTATCAACTTATAAAATTGCTTTGTGCAGAGGGTTTAATTCGACAGTATGAAACAGTTATAAAAGATGGCCGTCAGTTTATTTTTGTATATTTAAAATATTCAAATAACTCCTCACGCCCTATTATTCGAGGATTAAAACGAGTTAGTAAACCCGGTTTACGTGTTTATGTAAGTAATAACCAGATTCCTACGATTTTAGGGGGTCAAGGTCTTGCTATACTTTCAACTTCAAAAGGTATTATTACAAATTTGAAAGCAAAAGACCTAGGTATTGGTGGTGAATTATTATTTTACATTTGGTAAGGATAAAAAAATGTCAAGAATCGGTAAACAAATCATTAAAATACCTTCTGGAGTTAGTATTAATTTAACTCCAGAAAGTATACATGTAAAAGGTCCTAAAGGTGAAATTCAACGCTCTATACCGTTTTGTTTAAGTATAGTTCAAAAAGAAAATATCTCCTTACAAATCCTACGAAAGGATGAAAATATAAGTTCTCGGGAAATGCATGGTCTTTTCCGATCACTTATTTCTAATATGGTCGTTGGTACCTCTAAGGGTTTCACTAAAATTCTAGAATTAAAAGGTATAGGTTATAAAGCAAATATAGATAAAAAAGTTTTAAACTTAGCCTTGGGTTTTAGTCATCCAGTAAAAATTGAAGCTCCTACAGGAATTGAACTTAGTGTAGAAAATAACACTATTATTAAAATCAGTGGAATTGATAAAGAAAAAGTTGGTTTAATTGCTCAACAAATCCGATCAATTAAACCACCTGAGCCCTATAAAGGAAAAGGTATTTTGTATAAAGGTGAAGTGATTCAAATAAAAGTAGGAAAATCTAGTAAATAGTATGAAAAAAATTAAAGGAAGTCCAGAACAGCCACGCCTAGCTGTTTTTAGATCAAATCGGCATTTTTATGCTCAGGTCATAGATGATCAAAATCAAGAAACTTTATTTGCTTGCTCTACTTTAGACGCTTCAATAAAACCATTTATTAGTACAGGTCAAAATTGTAAAGCCGCACGTATGGTTGGAGAAAAACTTGGACAAGCTTTAGTTAAAAATAATCTTCTTAAGGTTGTTTTCGACCGTCGATTTAGATGCTACCATGGCCGTATACAAGCATTTGCAGAAGGTGCTCGACAAGTAGGATTACAATTCTAAAACCTTGTCAGCAAAGAGGAAAAAACCATGAAGACTGAAAATCAAAAAGGTATAAATCATAAAGTTGTAGAAATTAGACGAGTTTGTAAAGTGGGAAAAGGTGGAAAAACACTAAGTTTTAGAGCCTTAGTCGTTGCTGGAAACCAGTTAGGAATTGTCGGCATTGGTATAGGGAAAGCTAGCGAAGTATTGAATGCGATAAAAAAAGGTCAATATAAGGCTATTCAAAATCGTACACAAATAGCTATGACACGTACAAAAACAATTCCTCATAGAAGTGAAGCTTCATATGGGGCAGCTCATGTAATGCTTAGACCTGCTGCACCAGGTTCAGGTGTAATTGCTGGTGGAGCAGGTAGAGCAGTAATAGAATTAGCGGGAATAAAAAATATACTTGCTAAACAACTTAGATCAAAAAACAAAATTAATAATGCAAGGGCAACCTTACTTGCTTTAACTAGTCTACGCTTCATTACCACTACTGCAAATTTGAGAGGATTAAGTTTAGAATCCCTTACAGGATACAAATCTACTGAAGAGGCTATTGAGTATAAAAAATCAATTGAATCTAAAGATAAACAATCTGAGAAAATTATAAGTAAAAAAGTTTATGTTAAGCAAAGTAATGTTACCCCGAAGCTAACAGAGAACTAATGACCTGATAAAAAAGAAGGTCAAAAAGAATGACAACAAATATATTACCACCCCAGAAAGTTAGGTTTTCTTCACAAAAAAGATTATTGTTTTTATTTGTTATTGGTGCTTGCTTACGTTTTTTATCAAAAATACCTCTTCCCTGTATTGACTACTCATTATTACCATTATCTAATCGTCCTAGTATTTTAGCGTTGGGTATTTTACCCCTAGTACAAGCATCACTTTTAGTTCAGGTTTTTAATAGTGTAAAGCCCAAGTCGGCAGATGAGGATTTTGATAAGTATCAAAAGATTCAAAAACAGATTAAAGTAGTCAGTCTTTTTATTGCTTTTTTAGTCAGTGTTAGTCAAGTTAAAGCACTCTTACCAGTAATGTATAGCTATAGTTTAGTAAGTAAGATTGTTTTAGCTAGTTCTTTAATTACTGGAAGTCTAATACTTATATGGATTAGTGAATGGCTTTCAGAAACATTTTCATTAAGTGGTTCCGTAGTTGTTTTAACATTTACTAGTGTCATTGATGATGTAATAAGATTATTGTCAGAAGCTAGTAATCTTGATTTAACTCCTAAAATATTTTTCATTTTCTTTGTCCTAGCTGTCGCTGGTTTTACTACATTCATTTCAAAATCTACTGTAGAATTTCCTATCTTATCTTCAAAACAATCATATTCAGAACAATCAAAACCTAGTTTATTACCGTTTGCTATAAATCCTGGCGCTGTTATGGCTCTTATCTCTGCAGAGTCTCTTTTACGACTTTTTCAATCAGGGATGAGTCAGTTTTATGTTCTAGATAGAAATCCTTTGGTTAGTTCTTTTGTAATTGGATTACTTCGTTTTGTATTAATAGTAAGCTTCAGTTATTACTGTTCAAAACTCCAAGTTGATAGTGACAAAGTGGCAAAAGAATTATTGACTATGAATATGACGATAGTGAGTAAATCACCAGGTCAGGAAACACAAAATTATTTAGAAGATCAATTAAAGCGTACATATCTTTCGGCAGGTTTTATGCTTGCTATCTTAGTGGTTCTATCAGAATTACTAGATATGTATTATCCTACAATAGGTTTAAAATCCAATCTTAGTTCATTGCTATTGTTATTTGGTACTATGATTGATTTAGAGAATCGACTCTTTGATTTAGGTCTTAAAAACTAGGATACATAGAATTAAAAAAAAATAAATAAAACCAGGAGTTTGAGAAATGAAAGTTAGACCATCAGTTAAAAAAATTTGTGAAAAGTGTAGACTAATAAAAAGAGCTGGAAAAATTAGAGTAATTTGTATTAATAAAAAACATAAACAAAGACAAGGTTAATTTATAATTAAGTAAAAAGATTATGATAAGAATCGCCAGTGTGGATTTACCAGATACAAAATCAATAAAAATTGCTTTGACTTATATTTATGGAATTGGCCCTGCAAGATCAAAAGAAATTCTAAATGTATTAGATATTGATCCAGAAACAAAAACTAGATCTTTAAGTGATAAAGATGTAAGTAAATTACGCGAACTTATAGAAAAAAGTTATACGACTGAGAGTGATTTAAAGAGGCTAGTAGCATTAAATATTAAAAGATTAGTTGAAATCAATTGTTATCGTGGTCGAAGACATATACAAGGTCTTCCACTTCGTGGGCAACGAACAAAGACTAATGCACAGACAAGAAAAAAAACAGCCTCAAAACAATTAGGCCGTCGTTATAAGTAAAGAAAAATTTTTTAAACTTTGCTTAGAAATAGTACCTTATTTAGGATAAAAACTTATGAACCAGAAGCTAACTAAAGGGAAACGTAAAATAAATTTATCATTAGGATTTGCTTGTATTCATTCAACTTTTAATAATACAATTATTTCGATTACAGATCCAAAAGGTAACGTCTTAACTTGGGCATCTGCAGGAAGTAGTGGTTTCAAAGGAAGTCGGAAGAAGACTCAATATGCAGCACAAATGGCTGCAAAAAATGCAAGTGCAAAAGCTTTAAAACTTGGTATAAAAAAAGTTGGTGTTATTTTAAATGGTCCAGGAAATGGGCGAGAAATTGCTATAAAAGGTATTCATGCAACTGGTTTAGAGATCATTTCAATAGAAGATAAAACAGGGGTTCCTCATAACGGATGCCGTGCTCCAAAACGAAGACGTGTTTAGTAACAATCTTTGAAAATAGGGCTTTAAAGGAATAATTTAACCATGAAAATAGAAAAACGTAAATTAATAGTTGAAATTGAAAAGCGTATAATTGACAAAAGGACAGGACATATTTCTTTTCAATTCCGAATAGGTCCTTTAAAAAAAACAATGGCAACTACTGTGGGTTCTGCGCTAAGACGTACATTATTATCTATGACAAAAACGGTTGCCATTACAAGTATCTGTGGAAATTTTAAGGAAGGGAATTGTATACGTGAAGACCTTTTCGAATTATCTTTGAATCTCCAAAGAGTTCATATAAAGTCTTCTTTTTCTCGTTATATAGGGGTTGGTCGTATATTTAAAAAAGGCCCTGGTATTATTACTGCAAAGGACTTGAAACTTGAAGAGGGAATAGAAGTTGTTAATCCTTATCAATATATTTGTACAGTCAATGAATCATACTCTTTCAATGCAAGTGTGATGATAAATTCACCAGGAAGTAACCAAAATAATGATTATATAGATCCTCTAAATCCTCTTAATTTTATAAAAAAAAATTATCTAAAAGAGAAAGAATCACAATTAGTATCATTTTTTAATCCGAGTGAAAGTTATTTTCAGACAAAACATTTTAAAAATATTGAACGGAATTCTAAAATATCGAAAAACTACATCTATGATTCTTTACTTTCAAAATCAGTAAAATATAATAAGCATGAAAAATCAACAAATGTTCTAAAAGATAGTAAAATAAAGGTAGGTACTCCTCAAAAGTTACCAATCGATATTGTGGTAGTTGATCCTATTTATTCGGCTTTGCAATCTTGTGGATTCGAAGTTGTTCAAACTACAAATTCTTCCGTTGGCGAGTACGACGAGTTAATAAAAAGAGGTGTAAGTGAAACTGAAGAATTCTTAAGATTTGTTATTGTTAGTAGAGGAGCTATTGAACCAGCAATTGCCGTTGAAGCAGCTGTTCAAGAACTTAAGGAAACTTTATCTATTATAGAACCTCTACCTCATATTTTTGCAACTGAAAAAAATCTTTTATTATCTTTAGAGAGAAAAGGTAATTTAACAACTACTGTTCAAGAACGAGAAAAGATTCTAAATTCATATATATTAGAAATTATAAAAAAACTAGATATAAAACATCTGAAATTACCCCAAAATTTAGAGTTATTCTTAAGAAGAGAAGGTTTTGTAAGTTTTAATAATTTAATTTATGTACCTTTAGAGTTTTTAAAACGTATAGGATTAAATCAAAGTGATATAAAAATAATTGAAAAATCTATAAACTCATTTGGTCTTTCATTAAATATAAGTAAAAACTTAAGATGGCAACTATTGCCTAATTCTCTACCATTTTAATATTTGAATATTGTTAATTTATTCTTTTTTAACTCGCGAAATCTACTATCGTTTTTTATTAAAAATATGAATCATACTTATATACCATCAGGAAAATATAAAGAAAGAAGTTGGTTTATAGTTGATGCCAATGATCAAGTCGTTGGTCGACTATCAGCACAAATTGCCAATTTAATCCAAGGAAAGCATCAAACCATGTACACACCAGGTTATGATAGCAAGGTTCACGTTATTGTTATAAATGCGGAAAAACTTCGCTTTACAGGTAAAAAACTTACGCAAAAATTCTATTATTCACATACAGGAAAACCCGGTGAGTTAAAAACAAAATCATTATCTATTTTACTTTCAAAATACCCTTCACGAATTATTGAACTAGCTGTTAAAAGAATGCTTCCTAATGGTTTTGCGAAAAAGGATTTACCAAAAAGATTGAAAGTTTATTCTGGAGAAAGTCATCCTCACCAAGCTCAAAAACCAAAACAAATAATCTTCAGTATTTAAAAATTATTTTATGACAATAATACAAACTAAAAACGTTCTCTCAAAAGGTATTGGACGTAGGAAAAGTTCAACAGCATTTGTTCAAATAGTTCCAGGCGAAGGTGAAATTATTGTAAATCAACAATCTGGTATAGATTACTTTCACCATAATTCACAAGCTTTAAGTGTTTGTAGAACAGCATTAGAAATTTTTGAATCTGAAAAATCTTATAATCTAACTATCGTCGTATCAGGTGGCGGGCTTAATGGACAAATGCAAGCTATTAGACTTGCGGTTTCAAAAGCTGTTTCAAAGCTCGATGAAAATAAACGAGCTAAACTTAGAAATTTAGGTTTATTAAGTCGTGATACCAGAGTTAAAGAACGTAAGAAGTATGGATTAAAGAAAGCTCGTAAAGCTCCTCAATTTTCTAAACGTTAATTAATATATATATGATTATATATGATAAAAAAAAATATTCATCCTAAGTGGTTTATAAAAACACAAGTCTATTGTGATGGACAAGCAATTCTAACGGTTTCATCAACGAAACCTGAGTTACATGTAGATATATGGTCAGGAAATCACCCCTTCTTTACAGGATCACAAAAAATAATTGATACTGAAGGTCGAGTAGAAAGATTTTTAAAAAAATATAATATGGAATCAGAGGAGACTAATAAATAAATTATGCCTACGGTTCAACAACTCATTAGAAATGAAAGACTGGTTCTAAAAAAAAAAAGTAAAGCAGGTGCATTGAAGGCTTGTCCACAAAGACGAGGCGTCTGTACACGTGTTTATATTGTGACACCTAAAAAGCCTAACTCAGCTATGAGAAAAGTTGCTAGAATTAGATTAACTTCTGGGTTCGAAGTTACAGCACATATACCAGGTGAAGCTCATAATTTACAAGAACACTCTGTTGTCTTAATTCGTGGTGGTCGCGTAAAAGATTTACCAGGTGTTCGTTATCGTGTAATACGTGGAGCATTAGACACTGTTGGTGTAACGAAAAGAATGCAAGGTCGTTCAAAATATGGTGCTCGTAAACCAAAGACAAAAAAATAGTACAATTGAATTAATTAAATAGAACAAATAAAATGTCAAGACGAAAAAGAATTAAAAAACGTCTCCCTGGTCCGGACCCTATATATAAAAGTTATTTAGTCAGCTTATTGAGTTTACGTGTTCTAAAAAGCGGTAAAAAACAGTTAGCCGAACGAATAATTTATAAAGCTTTAGATTATATTAAACAAAAAACAAATTTAGAAGGATTAATAACATTAGAAAAAGCTGTTCAAAATGTTAGCCCTGTTGTAGAATTAAAACCAAAGAGAATTGGTGGTGCTACATATCAAGTTCCAATCGAAGTTAAACGACTTCGTGCAACAAATTTAGCCTTAAAATGGTTATTAAAATATTCTCGAGAAAGGTCTGGGAAAAATATGTCTTTTAAACTTGCTCGTGAATTAATGGATGCTTCAAAAGGAATAGGAAATTCTATCCGTCGACGAGAAGAAATTCATAAAATGGCGGAAGCAAACAAAGCTTTTAGTTTTTTTAAATCTAAAAAATAGATTTTTATTATAGTTTCCTTATTTAAAATCCAATAAAAAACAAAGGGAAAAGAAATGGCTCGTGAAAAATTTGAACGTACAAAACCCCATGTAAATATAGGTACTATAGGTCATGTAGATCATGGGAAAACAACCTTAACTGCTGCAATTACAAGTGTTCTTTCACTTACAGGAAAAGCAAAAGCTAAAAAATACGATGAAATTGATGCTGCTCCTGAAGAAAAAGCACGTGGGATCACTATTAATACAGCACACGTAGAATATGAGACTGAAAATCGTCATTATGCCCATGTAGACTGTCCAGGTCATGCTGATTATGTAAAAAATATGATTACAGGAGCAGCCCAAATGGATGGTGCAATCCTTGTAGTCTCTGCGGCTGATGGACCAATGCCACAGACAAGAGAGCATATCTTATTAGCTAAACAAGTAGGTGTGCCTCATATTGTAGTATTTTTAAATAAAGCTGATCAAGTAGATGATCAGGAATTACTTGAACTTGTAGAATTAGAAGTTCGTGAATTACTTTCAACTTATGATTTCCCTGGGGATGATATACCATTTATTTCAGGATCTGCATTATTAGCTCTTGAAGCTGTTACAACAAATACAGTGAATCAACGTGGAGAAAATAAATGGGTAGATAAAATTTTTGATTTAATGGATGCGGTTGATAGTTATATACCAACACCTGAACGTGATGTAGATAAAAGTTTCTTAATGGCTGTTGAAGACGTTTTCTCTATTACAGGCCGAGGAACGGTTGCTACTGGAAGAATTGAACGTGGTAAAGTTAAAGTTGGTGAAACTATAGAAATTGTTGGAATTCAAGAAACTAGATCTACAACAGTAACTGGTTTAGAAATGTTCCAAAAAACATTAGATGAAGGTTTTGCTGGTGATAATGTAGGAATACTACTTCGTGGTGTACAAAAAACTGATATACAAAGAGGTATGGTTCTTGCAAAACCAGGGACAATAAAACCTCACAAACGTTTTGAAGCCGAAGTTTATGTTCTTAAAAAAGAAGAAGGTGGTAGACATACACCTTTTTTAGCAGGTTATCGTCCTCAGTTTTATGTTAGAACTACAGATGTGACTGGAAACATTACAGGATTTACGTCAGATGATGGTGCGGAAGCAGAGATGGTAATTCCAGGTGATCGTATAAAAATGACAGCAGAATTAATCTCACCTATTGCGATTGAAGCGGGTATGCGTTTTGCTATTCGTGAAGGTGGTCGTACTATTGGTGCTGGAGTAGTCTCTAAAATATTAGAATAATATGCTTTTTAACGAACAGATTTTATAAAGATCAATCTATAATCTATGACGAAAAATGGAGAAATTGCTTTTCGTATTCGCTTAAAAGCTTATAACTCTCAAGTTTTAAGGATAAGTAACTTATTATTAGAAAAAGAACTTGCAAAATTAGATAAAATTTATAAAGGGCAAACTTCTTTTAAAGGACCCATACGACTTCCTTTAAAAAAAAGATATTACTCATTACTTAGATCACCTCATATCGATAAAGATTCTCAGGAACAATTTGAGATAAGACGACATAAATGGATTTTTGACATTCAAGTACCGAAAAAAAATTATATAAATTTATTAAGTAATTTATCATTACCGCCTGGTGTAGAAATCTCTATTTTTTTCAATCAAATTAACTGAAGAAAATTAGCCCCTTAAAAGAGGGGGCTAATTTTCTTTAAATTTTTGTATTAGTAAAGTTCATCTTCTTGATTTGTTAGAATCTCACAATCAGATGTTGGATATGCAACACAAGTTAAAACAAACCCTTCTGAAATTTGATCATCTTCTAAAAAAGATTGTTCAGATTGATCAACAGTTCCACCTACAACGCGGCCTGCACATGTTGAGCAAGAACCTGATCTACAAGAATATGGTAACTCGAAGCCATTCTCTTCTGCTGCATCTAGAATATAGTCATCATCATTACAATCAATAACTCGTTTTTGATCTCCGTCATCTGTAGGAAAGACTAATTTAACTTTATATGTTGCCATTTATATTTTCTATTTTTCTTTTTTCTATTTTTCTAAAATTCTTGATCTCTAGATCGTCTTTCGTTCTTGATTATACAGAGTTTTGGAATTTCGTAAAGACGTTTATAAATTTTTTATATGATAATAATTATAATTAAATAAGTTTATTTTTTTTAATAAACAATTTAGATAATCTAAAAAACTATTATTTTCAAGAAAGTCAAATCTTGTTTACGGAGGCGAAAAAGAATGGCATTACCTTGGTACCGTGTCCATACTGTAGTCCTAAATGATCCTGGACGATTACTTGCGGTTCATATTATGCATACTGCTCTAGTTTCTGGATGGGCAGGATCAATGGCTTTATATGAGCTTGCGATCTTTGATCCCTCAGATCCTATCTTAAATCCTATGTGGCGACAAGGTATGTTTGTTATGCCCTTTATCACTAGACTTGGAGTAACAGATTCTTGGGGTGGATGGAGCATTACAGGTGAAAGCAGTTCTAATCCTGGTATATGGAGTTTTGAGGGTGTAGCTTTAACACATATTGTTTTATCGGGTTTATTATTCCTTGCTGCAATTTGGCATTGGGTTTATTGGGATTTAGATGTTTTCAATATTGAAAGATCAGATGAGATTTCACTAGATCTACCAAAAGTTTTTGGGATTCATTTATTCTTATCAGGTCTATTATGCTTAGGATTTGGTGCCTTCCATGTTACAGGATTCTTTGGTCCCGGCATATGGGTTTCTGATCCTTATGGATTAACAGGAAAAGTCCAAGGTGTAGCACCTTCTTGGGGACCAGAAGGATTCAATCCTTTTAATCCAGGTGGAGTTGCAGCTCATCACATCGCTGCGGGAACTTTTGGTATTCTTGCAGGTTTTTTCCATATTATTGTTAGACCTCCACAACGTTTATATCGTGGATTACGTATGGGTAATATAGAAACAGTATTATCTAGTAGTATTTCAGCAGTATTCTTTGCAGCATTTGTTACATCAGGGACAATGTGGTACGGATCTGCTACAACACCAATTGAACTTTTTGGCCCAACACGTTATCAATGGGATAGTGGCTATTTCCAACAAGAAATTGAAAGAAGAGTTGAAAATTCTGTAGCTGAAGGATTAAACAAATCTCAAGCTTGGTCTCGTATACCTGACAAGTTAGCCTTTTATGATTATATAGGAAATAATCCAGCTAAAGGTGGACTTTTCAGAGCGGGCCCTATGAATAAAGGTGATGGTATTGCAGAAGCTTGGTTAGGTCATCCTATTTTTACAGACCGTGATGGTCGTGAATTAACAGTTCGACGTATGCCTGCTTTCTTTGAAACGTTCCCTGTGATTCTTCTTGATAAAGATGGTATTATACGTGCGGATATTCCGTTCCGTCGAGCAGAATCTAAATATAGCATTGAACAAGTTGGAGTGAACGTAAGTTTCTCTGGTGGAAAACTTAATGGTCAAACTTTTAAAGATGCTCCTACAGTTAAAAAATATGCTCGTAAAGCTCAACTAGGTGAAGTATTTGAATTTGATAGAGCTAGCTTAGAATCTGATGGTGTATTTAGAAGTAGCCCACGTGGTTGGTATACTTTTGGTCATGCTAATTTTGCTCTTATATTCTTCCTTGGTCATTTATGGCATGGGGCAAGAACATTATTCCGTGATGTATTCACAGGTATTGATGCAAGTATTACTGAACAAGTTGAGTTTGGTGTATTCCAAAAACTAGGTGATGAAAGTACACGAAGACAAGGAATTATTTAATAAGGGAGTACAAAATGGAAGCACTAGTTTATACGTTTCTACTTATTGGAACATTAATGGTTTTATTCTTTGCTGTTTTCTTCCGTGAACCACCTCGTATTATTAGTAAATAAGCGTATCACAACAATCTTGTTGTGACACGCGAATAATAATATTGGTTAATCTTCATGTTCCTCGAAAGGATCTCGCAATTGTTGAGCAGGTGGCCCAAAAGCTACATATATTGCGTAAGCAACTATACCAAGTAATAAACATTCTAAGAATGTTACTAAAAGCAAAGATGAATCTAGATTTTCAGTTATCATAGTTGAGTTAGGTTTTAAACTAGTTATCAATTATTATGGATTTGGTTAAAGTTAAAGATAAAAAGTAAAATATACTTTTTATACTTTATCTCTTCCTAAATATATTATAACCTGTCTTTAATTTAACAAATCAAGATAAATGTTTTGATTCATAAAGGAGTAATGATTAATGACTTTTAAAACAAAATTAGGAGCAATCCTAAGACCTTTAAACTCGGAGTATGGAAAAGTGGGTCCAGGTTGGGGTAGTACACCAATCATGGGATTTGTGATGGCATTATTTTTAGTATTTTTATTAATTATTCTTCAAGTATATAATTCATCACTTATTTTAAATGATGTAGATGTTGACTGGAGTGCCTTATCAAAATAAATTTTATTTTTACTAATTTAAAAAAATACGTTTAAAGAAAGATAAAAATTATTATTGATTTAAAATTTCTTACTAAGAAATTTTAAATCAATAATAAATAAAATTATTTAGTATTATTTGTTGCGACTTCTTCCACTTCGTGAAGAGCAAAATTATTTGTATTAGTACCTATATAATTAACTTTATTAAATCTAACTAAAACAGGATATCTTAACTTTCCTTGATCTAGTACTACTACAGTTCCTGATTCATTGTACCAGTAAGATTCCTTACGTAAAATTTTAACTACAGATCCTTTTTTAATCATCTCAATTTTTTCCCTTGGTTTTTTAATTTTGTATTATAGTAAATAAAATATGTAAAAAAATACAGAATACTCGCATTGTAATTTTATTAAAAAAAAAGATTTTAAATAGCAACAAAAGAAGTATATAATAATTTTAACGTAAAGAAGTATTTAAACTTTATGGATTTTATTTCTATTTTTGTTTAAAAGTTCATATACTTTATTTCTTAGGAGGCTCTTATTTTATGATTGGACTTGTAACAAGTGGTAGTTTTACCCTTGTCGCTTTAGAGGGTGTACAAGATAATGTTATAGCACCTACTTCCATAATAACCTATGGACGATTTTTAGAATATATAGATAATGGGTGGGTAAAAAAAGTAGATTTTTATAATAACTCAAAGTTTGCAGTAATTGAGGTATCTACACCAGAATCAGGATATAAGTTACAGAGAATTGGTGTAAACGTTCCAAATAAAGATATAAAATTAATACGTAAACTTAAAGACTCTAGTATTAATTTTGATGTTCATACAGTTGAAGCATCAGGAAAAAGTTTTGATTTCTTCTCTTTTAACTTCTTCACAGTTTCAATAGTTTTTGGATTACTTTTAGGTGGTTACTTTCTTATAAATCGCCTTTCAGATCCCTCAAATAAATCGCGACGAAATTCCTTTGGTGGAGGATTCAGTAATCCTTTTAATCTTTTTGGCTTTAGAGAGTTTTTTCAAACACGGGCGAGATATGATAGTGTTCCTATAACAGGTGTTACATTTGATGATGTTGCTGGCATTGATGAAGTAAAAGAAGAGTTTCAAGAAATTGTTACCTTTTTAAAGAAACCTGAACGTTATACTAGAGTAGGGGCAAAAATCCCGAAGGGTGTTTTACTTTCTGGACCCCCAGGAACAGGTAAAACATTATTAGCAAAAGCTATAGCCGGGGAAGCCAAAGTTCCTTTTTTTAGTTGCTCTGCAGCAGAATTTATAGAACTTTTTGTAGGTATTGGTGCTTCTAGAATTAGAGATCTTTTTAAACGAGCAAAGACAAAAACACCTTGTATTGTCTTCATTGATGAAATTGACGCTGTAGGTCGTCAAAGAGGTTTTGGTGTTGGCGGAGGAAACGACGAACGTGAACAAACATTAAATCAGCTATTAACTGAAATGGATGGATTTGAAACAAATAATGGGGTTATCGTAATTGCAGCTACTAACCGCGTTGACATTTTGGATTCAGCTTTATTAAGACCTGGTCGTTTTGATAGACAACTTACTGTAGGTTTCCCCGATGCTAAAGCTAGATTGGCTATTTTAAAAGTACATTCAAAAGGCAAGAAAATAGATAAAGATGTCGAATTACAGAGTATAGCAAAACGAACACCAGGATTCTCAGGGGCTGATTTAGCTAATGTAATGAATGAAGCTGCTATATTAACAGCACGCTATAATGAAAAATCTATAACTACAAAAAGATTGAATGAAGCTTTAGATAAAGTTACTGGTGGTATACCTCGTCCACCTATAGAAGAAAATCGTTACAAGAGAATCTTAGCCTATCATGAAGTTGGTCATGCTTTAACAGCTTCTTTATTAGAATATCATGATCCTGTCGAAATGGTTTCTTTAATACCGCGAGGAAGAACACGTTCATCGACAACTTTTGTCCCTAGTGAAGAGACAATGTATTCAAGGAGTCAACTTTTAACCAGATTGGTTAGCCTTTTAGCAGGTCGAGCTGCAGAAGAAGTTGTTTTTGGAAAAGCAGAAGTTACCACAATCGCGATAGATGATATTCAACGAGCAACATCATTAGCTAGACAAATAGTTACAGAATATGGTATGTCCCTGTTAGGTCCAGTATCTTTTGAAGAGACTCAACCCCGTGATGCTTTGATGCGAAATTCTAACCAAAGTTATTCAGAACAACGAACTGTTGTAGTTGACACAATGATAAGACTTCATTTAGAACAAGCTTATAACGAAGCTTTAACTTTAATTCAGAATAATAGATCTCTTTTAGATAAGCTTGTTAATAAGATCATTCAAAAAGAAACCCTTGAGGGTTATGAAATTAGAAGCTTATTAGCAGAAGACAGACCTATAAGATTATTGTTACCTGCAAGTAAACTTAAACAAAATTCCTACGTTGTTGAACTTATTAGAGAAAAGATGGAAGAGTTGTTAAATACCTCAAAGTATACCGAAAAAATTAAAACCATTAGATCACAAGATGATGAGGAAAAACTTTTAGGAGATGTTATGGACGAAGCTACTTTAAAAATTCAACAAAGTGAAAAACTAGCCTCTGTAATAAATCTAATTTCTTCTTCTAGCAATTTCTTTTAAAAGCTCTGTAAAGCGGGACTGACGGGACTCGAACCCGCAACTTCCGCCGTGACAGGGCGGTACTCTAACCAATTAAGCTACAATCCCATAAACTAATTGAAATTTTATAGAAGATTTCTTAGATTTACTTGTAGAAAATTAAAATTTTAATTTTTAGGAGAGAAAGGGATTCGAACCCTCGGTACAAACTTTAAATTGTACAACAGATTAGCAATCTGCCGCTTTCGACCACTCAGCCATCTCTCCTCATATTATGCTTTTAATTACTTTGGCTTTGGCTGGACTTGAACCTGCGACCTTGGGCTTATGAGTCCCCTGCTCTAACCACTGAGCTACAAAGCCTTTTTACTTATCATACCTTAACAACAATCACAGACTGTTGGAATTACATAGTATAGAATACTTTTATCTTAATTTATTAAAAAATTCGTATTTCTAAGGAATAAAGTAATGATTTATCTGATAATAACAATCCTCGGCTTACCTTTGTGGAAAATGCTCTAAGATCATTATTATTTTATCAAATGGATTCCAAATACAAATAATAAAAAAATTATTTATGCAAAAAAAAAAATGGATAGTTCTAACTTTAGACGTTTCTTTAAAAGATCCTAAAAAGATTAACATTCAAGAGTTGAAGAAAACATATAAAATTAATGAAAGTTTGCAAAAACTAGATGAAGATTTAATAGGGTTAAGTTCAGTAAAAAAAAGGATTCAAGAGATTACCGCGATTCTATTTATGGACAAAGTTAGACAGGATTTTGGTTTAAGCAAATACTATCCAGGTCTACATATGTCGTTTACAGGGAGCCCAGGAACAGGTAAAAGTACTGTAGCTTCACGAATGGCAGAACTATTACAAAATCTAGGTTATCTGACACGAGGTCATCTTATAGTTGCAAGTCGTGATGATCTTGTGGCACAATTTGTAGGACAGACTGCTCCAAAGACAAAAGATGTATTGGAAAAATCAATGGGTGGAGTATTACTTATTGATGAAGCTTATTACCTCTATAAACCTAATAATGAAAAGGACTATGGAGGAGAAGCGATTGAGATGTTGCTTCAAGTTATGGAAAATAAGAGAACTGATTTAGTACTAATTTTTGCTGGTTATAGTGAACCAATGAAAATGTTCTATCGTTCAAATCCTGGATTATCTTCAAGGGTTGCTCACCATATAGATTTTCCTGACTATAGTCGTGAAGAACTTTCAATAATAGCTAAAAAACTCTTTCAAGAAAGGCAATATGAACTAAGTTTTTACGCAGAAGAAGTATTTCTTAAGTACTTAGATTTGCGATGCCAGTTACCTCTTTTTGCAAATGCTCGAAGTATTAAAAATATTGTTAATCGTGCATGTTTCCGTTTAGCATCACGTGTAATGGGAGAAACTGGAATATTTACATATAAAAGTTTAATTCATATTACGCCTTATGATTTAATCTTAAGCACACTTTTTCTTAAAGGGTTAAAGACCATTCCTATGACGAAAATAGGGTTTAATATAACAAATATGGATACCAAAATAATTTTTCAAGTTCTTGAATATGAAAAGTTAAATTATATTAATATATCAGGAAACTTAATGAGAGCTCCTAAAGTGTTTCCGACATTTGTTTGGAAAAATTTTTCTTAGAAAATAAAAATTATCGTTTTAGGTTTAATTGTGGTTTAAATTAAATAATTAAATTTATGGGAAAAGTTTACGACTGGTTTGAAGAAAGACTGGAAATTCAAGCTATAGCTGATGATATAACAAGTAAGTATGTCCCGCCACATGTAAATATTTTTTACTGTTTTGGTGGAATAACTCTTACATGTTTTCTGATCCAGGTAGCAACAGGATTTGCAATGACTTTTTACTATCGTCCAACAGTAAGTGAAGCTTTTTCATCAGTAGAATACTTAATGACTGATGTTAACTTTGGATGGCTTATAAGATCAATTCATCGTTGGTCTGCAAGTATGATGGTATTAATGATGATTCTTCACGTTTTTCGTGTTTACCTAACAGGTGGTTTTAAAAAACCTAGAGAGTTAACTTGGGTCACAGGTGTACTTTTATCAGTCGTTACAGTCTCTTTTGGTGTGACAGGTTATTCTTTACCTTGGGACCAAATCGGTTATTGGGCTTGTAAAATTGTGACAGGGGTACCAGAAGCAATCCCAGTTATAGGTTCACCACTTGTGGAACTTTTACGTGGAGGCGTAAGTGTTGGGCAAGGAACATTAACACGATTTTATAGTCTTCATACATTTGTATTACCATTAATTGCTGCGGTTTTAATGTTAACGCATTTTTTAATGATTCGTAAACAAGGAATATCAGGTCCTCTTTAAAATTTTAAAGTTAAAACCTTAAGAAAATTCATTAACAAAAAATAATTATAAGGAAAAAAATTTATGTCGGTTATAAAAAAACCTGATTTAACGAATCCGGTTCTACGTGCTAAGTTGGCTAAAGGTATGGGGCACAACTATTATGGTGAACCTGCTTGGCCTAATGATTTATTATATATATTTCCTGTAGTAATCTTAGGTACATTTGCTCTTGTAATAGGATTATCTGTACTTGAACCTTCTGCTTTAGGAGAAAAAGCAAATCCTTTTGCAACTCCATTAGAAATTTTACCGGAATGGTATTTCTTTCCTACATTTAATTTACTACGTGTTTTACCTAATAAACTTCTAGGTGTACTTGCAATGGCATCTGTACCTGCAGGTTTACTTACTGTACCATTCCTTGAAAATATAAACAACTTCCAAAACCCATTCAGACGTCCTATTGCATCTTCTGTATTTTTACTAGGTACTTTTGTGGCAATCTGGTTAGGTATTGGTGCTTGCTTACCAATTAACAAAGCAGTGACATTAGGTTTATTCTAAGAAACATTTTTTATAAAATTAAAAAAATAACTCTATCCTACCCCTATTTTTAGGGGGGGGTAGAGTTATTTTTTTAATTTAATGTTATTTTACCGCCAACTTCTTCTATTTGCTTTTTAATATCATCCGCTTCAGTTTTTGAGGCTTTTTCTTTAATAGGTTTTGGTGCAGATTCAACTAGATCTTTAGCTTCTTTTAATCCTAATCCTGTTAACGTTCTTACAACTTTTAATACACCAAGTTTTTTGTCCGCAGGTGGAGCTTCTGCTAAAATAACATCAAATTCAGTTTTAGCTTCTTCTATCGGCTGAGCAGGTGCCGTAGGGATAGTAGCTCCCATAATAAATCCTGCAGCTTGAGAAGCATCAATATTAAAAGTTTTTTCTAGTTTTTCAACAAGGTCAGATACCTCTATTAATGTAAGACTTTTTAAATCTTCAAGTATTTGATCAGTTTTTTCAGACATTTTATTTTCTTTTAGTTAGTTTCTTTTGTATGAGATAAGCGTTAATAATTAATAGTCTATTTTTAGTTAAATTACTGAGTAATCAACTTCTATAGAAGGTCCCATGCTACTACAAATATATATACGTTTCAAATATTTTCCTTTTACTCCTGTTGGTTTATTTTGTAAAATAGATTTATAGATAGTACTAAGGTTCTCTTGTAATTGTTTTGTAGTAAAATTAATTTTTCCAAAGTTTATATGTACAATACCTGTTTTATCTACACGATATTCTAATTTACCACGTTTAAATTCCTGCACAGCTGCTTTAATATCTTTTGTAACAGTGCCTGCTTTAGGCGAAGGCATTAAACCTTTAGGTCCTAATATACGGCCTAATTTTGCAATTTTAGGCATCATATCAGGTTCTGCAATTAAAACATCGAAGTCGGTATACCCTTGATTGATTTGTTCAATTAGATCTTCAGATCCTATTCGCTCGACACCTAGTTCATTAGCTTTTAGTCCACTCTCTGAACTTGCAATTGCAACAACTCTTATATCTTTTCCTGTACCATGGGGTAAAATAACTGTTGCACGAAGTTGTTGATCAGCATATTTTGGATTTAAATTTAAGCAAAAATGAACTTCACTCGATTCTATAAATTTAGCTGTTGCTGTTTTTTTTAAGAGTTCAATACTTTCTTCAAGAGAGTAAACTTTATCTTGGACTAAATTTTTAGCCTCTTTGAACCTTTTTGATATAAAACGCATAATTTTTCTCCTTAGGAATCTTCAATAATAATACCCATATTCTTAGCTGTACCTTCTATTATTCTTATAGCTGCATCAAGATTATCTGTGTTTAAGTCAGGTAATTTTATACGAGCTACTTCTTCTAAACCTTTTTTAGTAATCGATCCTACTTTAACTTTATTAGGCTTAGAAGATCCTTTATTTATTTGTCTATTAACTTTAAGTAATACCGAAGCTGGTGGTGTTTTTAAGATAAATGAAAAACTTCTATCTTCATAAACAGAAATTTCCACCGGTATTATTAAATCGGTTTTATCAAGTGTACGAGCATTGTATTCTTTACAAAATAAGGCTATATTTACTCCATGTTGACCTAAAGCAGGGCCTACAGGTGGTGCAGGTGTTGCTTTACCAGCACGTAGTGCTAGTTTTACGACTGCGACAATTTTTTTTGGCATGTTATCAAAGAAGAGTTTTTATTAGTTGTTCTAAAATTCTATGTGTCTATTT